ATAATGGTGGTTACCTTTTTATTTTTTTTTTTAGAACTATCAACAATATATCTATTCTCCGCGGAAAACGAAGACTAAGACTTGAGTTTAGTGAAAAAAGCCCCTTATCGGATTTGAACCGATGACTTACGCCTTACCATGGCGTTACTCTACCACTGAGTTAAAAGGGCCCGTTTATTCAATTCATCAATTAGACATTTTCCATTATGAGTCTACTGCATGTATCTATATATGTACTATATATAGATATATACATATACGCATAGGAGCTCATTCAGGAACAATAAATTTGATTTAACTAGTAAAAAGATTCACTTGATTGATACCTGTACCAATCCGACATCAACATAGATTTAAGATATTTTCTTGAATCATGTGATGAGGGGATTCGTACCCCCAGCCGAATTCCATTTTTATAAAAAAAAAATAAAAAAAAAATTTCTATCGTTTTCGAATTTTCTGGTTTAGTGTGAGATAGTGATAGGCATATCTCATCTGAACGATGAACGAAGCAATGAGTTAAAATTGAATGAAAAAAAAAATAAATTAAATGAGGTTTTACCCCTTTTTTTCTGTCGGACCAATCACTGCCCGAACTGAAGGAATCCTATACTATACTTCACTTCGTTTCATTATATATAATATTGACAATTCCAAAAAACTGATCATACTATCAGCATAGTATGCTGATGGTCGGGCAGATATGCCCCTATCGTCTAGCGGTTCAGGACATCTCTCTTTCAAGGAGGCAGCGGGGATTCGACTTCCCCTGGGGGTAGGGTACTACGAAAGGAAGTTGATCATGGATTATCACTAAGCCTAGAATTAATTCTTCCTGGGTCGATGCCCGAGCGGTTAATGGGGGCGGACTGTAAATTCGTTGGCGATATGTCTACGCTGGTTCAAATCCAGCTCGGCCCAATAATTCGCCGCTCCATGAGTATGATCTAACCAATTTTATTTGTCCTCCAGAAACAGAAATGCCCGATCCGTAGAAATAAAGATTAAGAGTCAATTTTTTTTTGCTCTATCCATATTTTTCTAATTAATAAATTAATTATCCATTTTTGGCAATAAAAAAACCACCGGTTACTAGTAATCTATTTGACTCTCGCTATAGTCCATATCTATGTGGATATGATATTAGTATATCATTTGTGTCTATGTTACAACACGACGAATAGAATGTTCTTATGAAACCATAAGAATATGTATGCCATACACCTCGCTGGGATTGTAGTTCAATCGGTCAGAGCACCGCCCTGTCAAGGCGGAAGCTGCGGGTTCGAGCCCCGTCAGTCCCGAACTAGGATCCGATGAATTTATCAATTCATCTATCAATTCATCTCTTCTTTTTCTGTAAAAAGGGGGACAGGGAACAAGATATAATCCCGGTGGAGATCCTTATTTCTTTTGTTTTTCGTTTCACATTTATCATCAGACAAATACGGGAATTTCAATTTCTTCCACTAGTATCGATGCAGAATAGTACTGATTGATAAGGGAGAGACATATCTAGATTGATTGGTACGATCGGTGATATTACTCTATTCAGTATTTTAAGAGATACCATATTCGTCTTACTTTCTTTTTCGACTGTTCTTGAACAATGAAATGAAGTAGAGTGCCCATATTTTTACCAGGAGTACATACACAAATTGTATCCTTTTGTTGTACAATACACAATGTAGCATAATTACCTCGACAGAACAGAGCACTTTTTTAAACCGCACCCTTTTCTAGCTCCGACTTGTGTATCCTCAATTACTAATTGAAAAAAAATCTATCTCATTCTCATTCAAATTGCATGCTGAATTTTTGATGTATGCGTTCCCGCCCCAATCCAAGAAAGAGAAGAGGATATTATATTAATAAAATAAAAGAAAAGACGAAGCAACGCCCCCCTTTTTTAGTAAATCTGTTGGAATATTAGATCTTTTAACCCGTCCTTTTCCATCTAACTTCTACTGTTTGGGTATACGTGTGACCTATTAATAAATACCGGTCATATGATAACTCATCAGATAATTAATTGTATGTATAAGTAAGTATAGGGAAGGATAATTGTATAAGGAAGAGGGTAGGTTATAGAAAAGAAAGAATGGAAAAGTATGAAAAATTCAATAGGATTCTATATTGGAATTGGATTAGGAATCCCATTTTTGATTTAATATGGATAAAGGATCTTCCTATGTTATACTATTCAATTCTCGACGATTAATCGATTTGATAGATCGGATATATTGTTATTCATAATATTTATCCAATTAAATATCATCAGGATACAATTCACCCTATTGAATTTACAGGAGTCAAATTTCTCATCTCTATGGGATTAGATCCCGAGTTATTGCGAAGCAAAAAATAAAAAAAAAATGAGATTATGGAAGTCAATATTCTCGCATTTATTGCTACTGCACTGTTCATTCTAGTTCCTACCGCCTTTTTACTTATCATCTACGTAAAAACAGTCAGTCAAAATGATTAATTTGACTGAAACTTTAATTATTAGTTCTTGTCAATGATTGAAGAATTGAAAGGAAGGGATTTAAACTCCAAATCTTAAATTAAATGAAATGATCGGGCTGGAATCAGAAGTGTCTGAGATCTGAGATAGTGTGTAGAAAGAACTATATATATAGTTCTTTCTACACACTATATAGTATTGTATACAGATATAATATAGGCTTTACTTTATATATTATATAATCTTTACTTTATATAATATAGATCAATGTACAATATGTATGTACATCTAATATATGTACGTCTCAATACTACATCTAAATAGCACTTTAATTCTATAATCTATAATTCTATTTATTTTTTTCGCTACATCTATTTATTTAATTTATTTATATGGATTTCGATCAATCCAAAATAATCAAAAGCCAACTCTTCTAATTCCTAGGTTTCTAACAATTTTATATACGTATACCGGGATCCATCGAAAGAAAGAAAAGAACCAATAGAGGAAGAGAAGAATAGTATGAGTATATACTATATAAAAATAAAATATAAAATAAAAAAAAAATAGAAAAATAATAGGGATTGGTTTTTCTCATTGTAATATCCATAATTCTGGTAAGAGCCGGTTCATAAAAATAGAAAATTTAGGAAGAATTCGGTTGGAATAAATTTCCTATCATGTGTGGATTCGAGTTTTGAAATACAACTATGGTAATCATTCATTGTTTAATAGAATGGTTATTATTCATTATTGTCTTTTCTTATTCATTACTGTATTCCAGTTACAGTATAATTTTGAAACAGAGACATTTTTTTAAGGCTTCGCAAAACGATCAATTAAACAATTGATACAATTCGATTACTCAATCAATTACTCAATTAGTAGTACCTCTAGAGTCCACTCCTTCCCCATACTACGAGTGAAAGAGAAAATGTAAAGACTACCATTAAAGCAGCCCAAGCGAGACTTACCATATCCATGTAAATTATGTCTCCTATCTCTATTAAGGAATGATTCCACTATGATTATTGATCAATAATCATAGTGGAATCAACGGCGCAGAGTCAAAACAGGATTCTGATTTAAAGCGATTGATGAACCAATCCAATGAAGCCAATCGTAACAAATTCTATATTATTGGATTTCCCGTAGAATCGGGAAGCATTAAGCACAAATACGATACATACACCTTTCTTTGGAAATATCAATCAAAAGAGTCCTTCTAATGGAAAAGATGTAGGAATAGTAAGACCTATTGTTTGTTTTGTTACCTTTTTTATAAACAAAAGGCATAAAAATAAAAATATACCATCAAGATAGATAACTATCTATCGGGTACCTCTATTTCCTATTTATTTGATCTAAGTCTTACTGTCTTTCTTTCTGTGAAAGAATCAGGAGACACCACTACACTATTACATACATTCTTTTTTTTTAATTCCCCTACAATGGCAAAGAAAATTTTTTGTTTTTCAACTTTTACCTTTACTCTATAAGGTCCTGACCAACCATCTTGATTGAATGTTTAAGCACTCAGAGCTTCTCGTGAGTCTGGACACAAAATATCTTCAGCCATTTATACAACTCCTACATTTACACAACTCCTATAAGTTGAGAAAAAAATTTAAAGTCTTTTGTCTTTTCTAGAACCTACGGATTCTAAAAAGAAAGTATCGACATGCCTAGTCCTCTGCCTCTGCTTCTGCGAAGCAAGAATTCGTCGAGTTAGATCAGCAGAATAAGAAATCCCAATTTGTTGATCAGGCGACACCCAGATTTGAACTGGGGATAAAGGATTTGCAGTCCCCCGCCTTACCACTTGGCCATGCCGCCAAATCCGATCCAAAATATGGATAAAAATATTATCTATACTCTATTACTAATACTCTATTACTAATACTAATTCTATTTTTTTTTCGAATCTTGAATCCCATTGTACTTATCCCTTTCCAAACATGAATCCCTATTTTTTATTGGATCCGGTTTCGATTATTCTCTTCGATTGATTGTATCTCAAAACATACACTGTTTAAAAACTTCCCTTCCCTTTTCTATTGAAAAGAAAAAAAAAATGGATTTCCGGTCGTAGATTGAAAAATTCAGGGCAGGAACCATTACCTATTTACTTTGAATTACTAAACGGTTCTTAATTCAATTTGTATCTCAAACTGTGTGTTTCCTTAATGGCATAAGAAAAGCAAATTGATTTACGACTAATCAGTATCAATTATTTTCAAAAATAAACCCTTTTCAATCTCAATTTTCAATTATAACACATTATAACACCATATATGTGTATATGTAAACCCCAGAACAGAAATTGTTACACAGAACACGAGTTGGGTCTCTCTCTTATCTTATGCACATACACCTATACAGAATCATCGTGTTTGAATTTTTAATTCAATATATATATTGAATAGGAAAGCGGATTGAATCCTGAATCCATTTATTTTTTTGGTACCCAATCTGATCATAATATCATAATAATAGGCAGAAATTGGATCAATTTTGATATTCTATACAAGAC